ATGTGCATTATTATAATAGTGTAATAAACACACTTTGGGCTTTAAAATATATTACTAGAGGTTTTCCTGTTTCCGGGGGGTTTTCAGGAGTGTTAGCGATCTCAGGAGTATGGGGGGGTAGGGGGGGTTTAATGCGCAGAACCCCAGGGGGTATCTTAGATAAGTTAGGAGAAATATTTGTGATTTATGCTCTTGATATCAGTTATGCAACTCTTTATAGAATGACTCTTCACCATGCAGACTATTTTCCTGCGCGCAAGGAAATGTTCAACCTTATATACTATTACCGTGTGCACTGTGAAATGCCAAGTGAAAGGAAAACAAAAAAGAGAACCCGTTGCCCGCTGGCGTGAACGCCCGGCTTGGTGGGTAACGAGTCGTATGTATTCCACCATTAACTTATGTCAGCGTCAATGAAAGTGTGAGGAATAATATCAAGTAATGGCCCTGAAGTAGGAACCAAATGCCAGGAATAGTTCACTAAGTGAAACCCCCACAATAGTTGTCCCTCACCTTCAATAAGAGTATGCATTAAGAAATCACTGTTGGTCGGTTCTTACTACATTAAGATTGTGAAGAATGTCTATATGTTGAGTCCTGGTATATCTTAACCTTATGAGTGATTGTGTTCGGTCTTAAATTTCGCCCATCCGAGATTTCATTTATATACGGTATACTTTTAATGGGTTATGGAATTCTTCTTGTTTAAGTGATATATGAATGGTGTAATACGAGAAATGTTGATAAAACATATATGTCCTTGAATACCCCTGATATGGTTAATATAAATGTATGGTGTAAATACATACATGTATTTACACAGAAATGTATATTAACCATAGAGTAGTTTAGTTAAGAATCCTAGCTTTGGGAGTTAGAAGTGGGAGTTAAAATCTTCCCTCTTTGAGCAAAAGGGAGGAGTTTAACCTCCGACGTCCGGTTTACAAGACCGGTGCTCTGAAGCTGAGCTACTAATGCAAGATCATCCTAGGATTTTATTTTCTAGTCAGCCTGCTAGGGGGTTGAGGATTAAAAATAGTGCGAAATAGAGGCAGGATGCGATCTGCCCGATAATGATGTAGGGGTGTTCAACGGGCATTCCTCCAATTCAAGTGAGGATGGCGACGTCTGCGATAAGGGTTCAGAATAAGAATTGTGAGAGGGGTCGGAAAGTAAGGCTTCGTTGTTTTGAGGTGTGAAGAATTGGCACCACTAAAAGTACGAGAATAGAGGAAAGGAGGGCGAGAACCCCGCCTAGTTTGTTTGGAATTGATCGGAGAATGGCGTAGGCAAATAGAAAGTACCATTCAGGCTTGATGTGGGGAGGTGTTACTAGGGGATTGGCGGGGGTGAAGTTGTCTGGGTCTCCTAGGAGGTTCGGGGCGAAAAGGGCCAGGGCAGTGAGGGCAATGAGAAGGATTGCAAAGCCTAAGAGATCTTTGTAGGAAAAATAGGGGTGAAATGGAATTTTGTCTACGTTCGAGCTTAGGCCCAGGGGATTATTTGAACCTGTTTCGTGGAGGAAGAGTAGGTGAATGAGGGTTGCTGCTGCAATTACAAATGGAAAGAGGAAGTGAAAGGCAAAGAAACGAGTGAGGGTGGCGTTATCTACTGAGAAGCCCCCTCAGATTCATTGGACTAGCATGTCCCCGATGTAGGGAACAGCAGAGAGAAGGTTGGTAATGACGGTGGCACCTCAAAAGGATATTTGTCCTCAGGGAAGGACGTAGCCAACAAATGCAGTTATTATTACTAAAAGAAGGAGTACGACTCCGACATTTCATGTTTCTTTGTAGAGATAGGAGCCGTAATAGAGCCCTCGCGCGATATGTATATAGATGCAGATGAAGAAGAAAGAGGCGCCGTTGGCGTGAATGTTTCGGATGAGTCATCCGTAGTTTACGTCTCGACAAATGTGGGCTACGGATGAGAAGGCTGTTGCGATGTCTGAGGTGTAATGTATAGCGAGGAAAAGTCCTGTGATGATTTGGGTTGCTAAGCAGAGTCCAAGTAGGGAGCCGAAATTTCATCAAACTGAGATGTTGGATGGAGCGGGGAGGTCAACTAGTGCGTCGTTTGCGATTTTTAAGAGGGGGTGGGTTTTTCGAAGGCTTGCCATTAGGGTTCTTGTAGTTGAATACAACGGTGGTTTTTCAAGCCATTAGTCCTGGTTAGAGTCCTGGTAGGAATTATGGCTTATATTATGTTTTTGTTTTTATTTGGGTTAGTGCTGGGTTTAGTTGCAGTTGCTTCTAACCCTTCTCCTTATTTTGCTGCTTTGGGGTTAGTGGTGGTGGCAGGCATGGGGTGTGGTGTTTTGGTGGGCCATGGGGGCTCTTTTTTATCTTTAGTTTTATTTTTGATTTACTTAGGAGGGATGTTAGTTGTGTTTGCATATTCAGCAGCATTGGCTGCTGAGCCATACCCGGAGAGCTGAGGGAGTCGATCTGTTGCGACTTATATAGTGTTGTATGCAGTGGGGGTGGGTCTTGCTTCTGGGTTGTTTTGAGGGGGGTGGTATGAAGCTTCTTGGGTGCCGGTAGATGAGTTTGGTAGTTTTTCTGTGGTTCGTGGGGATGTCGAGGGGGTTGCATTAATATATTCTTCGGGAGGGGGGATGTTGGTTATTAGTGCGTGGGTTCTTCTTTTAACTTTGTTTGTGGTGTTAGAGTTGACACGAGGGTTAAGTCGAGGTACTCTTCGGGCGGTTTAGTAGGTGAATAGAAGTGCTGCGAGGGCTAGGGTGAGGAGGAACAGGGTGAGGTAGTTTTTGATCATCCCTCGTTGTGTGTTGCTTGTGGTTGTAATTAGAGGGATGTTAGAGGAGATTACAGTTTTAGGTCCAGTTTTTTCTAGTCAAGTTTGGTCGATTATTTGGCTGGCAATTGTTTGGCCTAGGGCCAGGTTGAGTTTGGGGGTGAAACGGTGTACGATTGCGGGGAAAAAGCCTAATATATTTGAGAAGTGGTGGGCGGCCAGTTGTGGGGTGGGTTTAAATTGTTTGTTTGTAAGTGAGGCCAGCTCCAGGGCAAAAAAGAGGCCGAGAATGGTAACGGTGAGGGCGGCTAGTTTTAGTAGGGGAGGTATAGATATTACGGGTGTTTTTAGAGGGGTCAGATTTGAGGTGATTAAGAGGCCGGCGATAATGCTTCCTCAGGCGAGGCGCTTGATTGGGTTAATTACTGCTGAGTTGTTTTCGTTAATGGGAGATAGTGGGTTAAAGCGGGGGTGGCCTATTGAGACGAAAAAGATAACTCGAAGGCTGTAGACAGCTGTAAAGGAGGTAGCGAGAAGGGTTAAGGTAAGGGCTCAGGCGTTAAGGTGGGACGTGTTTAGTGCTTCAATAATGGCGTCTTTGGAGAAAAAGCCTGCTAGGAAAGGGGTGCCTGTGAGAGCGAGGCTACCAATAGTTAAGCAGGAAGATGTGACGGGGGCAAGGTGTTGTATTCCTCCTATTTTTCGAATGTCTTGCTCATCATTTAAGCTGTGAATAATTGAGCCGCAGCAGAGGAAAAGTATTGCTTTAAAGAAAGCATGGGTGCAAATATGAAGGAAGGCGAGTTGAGGTTGATTTAGTCCGATGGTCACTATTATTAGGCCCAGTTGACTTGATGTTGAGAATGCGACGATTTTTTTGATGTCGTTTTGAGTGAGGGCACAAGTGGCGGTGAATAGGGTGGTTAGGGCGCCTAAACATAAACAGGTGGTTAGGGCAATTGGGTTGTTTTCTATTAGGGGGCTTATTCGAACTAGGAGAAAAATTCCTGCTACGACCATAGTGCTGGAATGTAGTAGGGCGGATACCGGTGTGGGGCCCTCTATGGCGGAGGGAAGTCATGGGTGAAGGCCAAATTGGGCTGATTTGCCAGTGGCGGCAATGATTAGTCCTAGCAGGGGGAAGGTGAGATCAAAGCTTTTGGCGGTTGCAAATATTTGTTGTATTTCTCATGAATTAAGGTTTATTGCCATTCAGGCTATGGCGAAAATGAGCCCAATGTCTCCAATTCGATTGTAAAGGACTGCTTGGAGAGCTGCGGTGTTTGCATCTGCCCGTCCGTATCATCAGCCGATGAGAAGAAATGACATAATGCCCACACCTTCTCACCCAATAAAAAATTGAAATATGTTGTTTGCTGTTACTAGAATAATTATGGCGATGAGGAAAATAAGGAGGTATTTGAAAAATCGGTTTATGTAGGGGTCTGCGTGTATGTATCAAGATGCGAATTCGAGAATTGATCAGGTTACATATAAAGCAATGGGGGTGAAAATAATTGAATAGAGGTCAAATTTAAGACTAATATTTACATCAAAAGTTAGTGTATTTATTCAGTTTCAGCTGGTGATAATTGTTTCTGCTCCTTCGTTTAAGAACAAGAATAAGGGAAGGAGGCTAATAAAGAAGGCTAGTTTGACAGCTGTTTTGACTTGGGTGAGGGCTCAGTTGTCTTCAAGGGGGCGGGGGGTTAGAGTTGTGATTACAGGGTATGCTAGGAGGGTAAAAATGATGATGAGGCTTGAGGCTATTATGAGTGAAGTGGGGTGCATAGCTGCTACTTGGATTTGCACCAAGAGTTATTGGGACCTAAGACCAATGGATGAACTGTTATCCTTTAGGAGCCGGCCGAGTGAGCCCAGGGGTTCAACCAAGGTGGCGAAGATTAGCAGTCTTCGTTGCTAGCGAGCCTCTCTCGGTGGATAAGGAGGGTTTAACTCCTGTTTTTAGATTCACAATCTAATGTTTTTGTTAAACTATATCTACAGGCAGCTCAGCCTCAGATTAATTCGGGTTTGAGGATGAGTAGAATCAGAGGGAGAAGGTGAAGAGCTATCAGTAAGTGTTCTCGAGAGTGTGAAGGGTCTAGAGCAATAATGTGGGTCGGAAGTGGGCCTCGTTGGGTTATGAGGAATATGTAAAGTGAATACCCCGCGGTAATGAGGGTACCGGCCCCCGTTAATGCCAAGGTTCATCAGGATCAGTTGAATAAAGAGGTGATGATTATTAGTTCGCCTATGAGGTTTGGTAGGGGTGGAAGGGCTAGATTGGCAAGACTGGCAATAAATCATCATGTGGTTATCATTGGGAGTGCTATTTGTAAACCTCGTGCTAATACTATTGTTCGACTGTGCGTTCGTTCATAGTTGGTGTTTGCTAGGCAGAATAGGGCGGAGGAGGTCAGTCCGTGTGCAATCATGAGAATGAGAGCTCCGGTAAAACCTCAGGGGGTTTGAACTAGAATCCCGCCTACGACCAGGCCTATGTGACTTACTGATGAATAAGCAATGAGGGATTTTAGATCTGTTTGACGTAGACAAATTGAGCCCGTTATGATTACCCCTCAGAGTGCAAAGATGATGAAGGGGTAACTTAGTTCTTTGGTAAGAGGATCTAGCATGACCATTATTCGTATCATTCCGTATCCCCCTAGTTTCAGAAGTACGGCAGCCAGGATTATGGATCCTGCAACCGGGGCTTCAACATGTGCTTTAGGCAGTCAAAGATGGACGCCATAAAGTGGTATTTTTACTAGAAAGGCCAGCAGACAGCCTGTTCATCATAGCTTATCTGCGTAAGTTGTGAGTGATAGGGGGTGAGAGTATTGAAGGGTTAGTAAAGAAAGGGTTCCTGTGCTGTTTTGAAGTAGTAGTAGGGCAACAAGAAGGGGTAGTGATCCTGCCAGTGTGTAGAATAAGAAGTAGGTGCCTGCGTTAAGTCGTTCTGTTTGATTCCCTCAGCGGGTGATAAGAATTAATGTTGGAATTAGCGTGGCTTCAAATATGATGTAAAATATAATAATTTCGGTAGCACCAAAGGCTATAATTAAGAAAATTTGCAAGGAAGTTAAAAGTGTGATGTACATTCGTTGTCGACCAATAGGTTCGAAGGCTGTGTGGTTTTGGCTTGCAAGAATTATAAGCGGTAATAGTCAGCAGGTAAGCACTAGCAGGGGGGTAGAAAGGGGGTCTGTTGCCATGTAGAGGCTAAGGGTGGACCACCCGGTTTCTGAGAGACTCTTAAGTCAAGTAAGACTGATTAGGGCGATTACTAGGCTGTGAAGAAGGGTTGTGGGCCATAGTCATTTGGCAGGGGTGAGTCAAATTGTTGGAACAAGCATTAGGGTTGGAATGAGGATTTTTAGCATTGTAGGAGGTTTAAACTTTGCAGGTGATCAGACCCATGGGTGCGGGCAGTGGCCACTAGGAGCGCTAGCCCCGCGCTTGCTTCGCAAGCTGAAAATGCTAGAAGTAGCATTGGGGCGGCTGAAAAATTGGTAGAGTCTAGTTGAAGGGTTCATAGGGAGAGGGCAATGAATAGGGAGAGCATTATCCCCTCTAGGCAAAGAAGTGCGGAAAGGAGGTGGGTTCGATGAAAAGCTAGGCCTGTTAGTCCTAGTAGGAAGGCTGATGAGAAGGCGAAGTGGACGGGGGTCATTAGGTAATTATGGATTTAAACCACAAGTTTTTGAGCCGAAATCAAATGTTTTTTTTAGACTAATTACCTATTCGGCTCACTCTAGTCCGCCTTGGGTTCATTCATAAATTAGGCCGAGAGTGAGGAGGGCCAAGACTGCGGAGGCCCAAAGAAATGTAATTAGTGGGGAGGATAGTTGGTCTCCTCAGGGAAGTGGCAGGAGAAGTGCAATTTCTAGGTCGAAAAGCAAAAAGAGAATGGCGACCAAAAAGAATCGAAGGGAGAAGGGGAGTCGGGCTGAGCCTAGAGGGTCAAATCCACACTCGTAAGGGGAAAGTTTTTCGTGGTCCGGGCTTATTTGAGGAAGTCAGAAGGAAACAATGGCCAAAATGGTGGAGAGCATAATGGTGATAGTAATGACTGTCGTGATTAAGTTCATTATCTTTCCTTGGGTTTGAACCAAGACCGGGTGATTGGAAGTCACTTATACTTCTTAAATACTAGAAAGATTATGAGCCTCATCAATAGATGGAGATGTATAGGAATAGTCAAACAACGTCTACGAAGTGTCAATATCAGGCAGCTGCTTCAAATCCGAAGTGGTGGTCGGATGTAAAATGATGTTGAGCTTGTCGTAGTAGGCAAATGGCAAGGAATGTGGAGCCAATAATGACATGTAATCCGTGGAAACCGGTTGCTACAAAAAAGGTAGAGCCGTAGACTCCGTCTGCAATTGTAAAGGGGGCCTCATAGTACTCCATAGCTTGGAGAAAAGTAAAGTAAAATCCAAGGAGGATTGTAAGTGTTAAAGATTGAATTGCTTGTTTTCGTTCCCCCTCCATGATGCTATGGTGGGCCCAAGTGACTGTGACTCCGGAGGCAAGAAGAACGGCGGTGTTGAGTAGGGGCACTTCGAAGGGGTCTAGGGGGAGGATGCCTGTGGGGGGTCAGCAGCCCCCTAGTTCAGGAGTGGGTGCGAGGCTTGCGTGATAGAAGGCTCAGAAAAATCCAAGGAAAAAGAAAACTTCTGATGTGATGAAAAGAATTATCCCGTACCGAAGACCTTTTTGGACGGGGGGCGTATGATGTCCTTGGAAAGTGCCTTCTCGTACGATGTCTCGTCACCATTGGATCATTGTAAGAAGGAGAAGGACTAATCCAAGAGATATGAGTGTTGTGGAGTGGAAGTGGAATCAGACTGCAAGGCCGGATGTTATTAAGAGGGCAGCAATTGCGCCTGTCAGGGGTCAAGGGCTGGGGTCAACTATGTGGTATGCGTGTGCTTGGTGGGCCATTAGACGTTTTCTTGTAGGTAGAGGCTTAGGAGGAGGACAAAGACATAAGCTTGAATTATTGCGACTGCGATTTCTAGGAGGGTGAGAAGGAATAATAAAGTGGCTGTGAGAATTGCAACAGTTGGCATTAGGGGCAGGAGAACAAAGGCAGCTGTGGCAATTAGTTGAATTAAAAGATGTCCGGCTGTAAGATTGGCGGTCAGCCGTACTCCTAATGCAAGGGGTCGAATGAAGAGGCTAATTGTCTCGATAATGATTAAAATGGGAATCAGGGGCGTGGGGGTGCCTTCTGGAAGAAGGTGGCCCAGGGCATGGGTTGGTTGACTTCGTATGCCGATAATAATGGTTGCCAATCAAAGGGGTACTGCAAAGCCCATGTTAAGGGACAGTTGGGTGGTGGGGGTAAAGGTGTAGGGGAGGAGGCCTAATATATTAAGGGTAATGAGGAAGATCATTAAGGAGGTTAATAAAACGGCTCATTTGTGTCCGCCTGGGTTTAAGGGTAGAAAGAGTTGTTGAGTGAACCGATTAATGAATCAATTTTGAAGGACAAGTAATCGGTTGTCTAATCATCGAGAGGAGGGGGCAGGAAAGAGAATTCAAGGAAGGCTAAGAGCCAGGGTGATCAGGGGGATGCCCAGGTGTGTAGGACTTATGAATTGGTCAAAAAAGCTTAGTGTCATGGTCAGTTTCAGGGCTGTGTTTTGGGCTTTTCTGTGCTTTGAGAGGTAGGCTCGTTAGGGAAGGTGTGAGCCATAATTTTGGGAGGAATAACAATTAGGAAAACTAGTCAGGCAAAGACTAGGATGGCGAATCAAGGTGCGGGGTTGAGTTGAGGCATGTCGCTAGGGGTGGGCGGAGGCCACCAATCTTTAGCTTAAAAGGCTAACGCTATGTCCAGTTTAGCTTCTTAGCGAGACGTCTTCAAGTATTAGAGAGGATCAGTTTTCAAAGTGTTTTAGTGGGACCGCTTCAATTACAATGGGCATAAAGCTATGGTTTGCCCCGCAAATCTCGGAACATTGCCCGTAAAAGATTCCTGGTCGAGATACGATGAAGGCTGTTTGATTCAATCGGCCGGGGACTGCGTCTATTTTTACACCGAGGGCGGGGACTGCTCAGGAGTGGAGAACATCTTCAGCAGAAACTAGAACTCGAATTGGGGATTCGATGGGGATTACTATTCGGTGGTCTGCTTCTAAAAGGCGAAACTGTCCAGGAGCCAGGTCTTGGGTTGGGATTATGTAAGAATCAAAGCCCAGGTCTTCGTAGTCTGTATATTCGTAGCTTCAGTATCATTGATGGCCCACGGCTTTAATTGTGAGGTGGGGGTCGTTGATTTCGTCCATGAGATAAAGAATACGAAGAGAGGGCAAGGCAATTATAATAAGAATAATTGCGGGAAGGATAGTTCAGATAATTTCGATTTCTTGGGAGTCCAAGATATACTTGTTAGTAAGTTTAGTGGAGACCATCGCCACAATAATGTAAAGTACTAGTGTGCTGATTAAGAAGACAATCATTAGGGCATGATCATGGAAATGAAGAAGTTCTTCTATAACAGGTGAAGCTGCATCTTGAAAACCTAGCTGGGAGGGATGGGCCATTAAAGTTTAAGACACACGGGAGTCCAACCCGCGATTCTGCCTTGACAAGGCAGTGTAATTAGCTATTTTACTAGTGTCTCATGAAGAAAGTGACAGAGCGGTCATGTGGCTGGCTTGAAACCAACTTATGGGGGTTCAACTCCTCCCTTTCTCGTTAAATTTGGTTGAACTTGAACGAATGCGGGCTCTTCGAATGTGTGGTAGGGGGGAGGGCAGCCATGCAGCCATTCTACATTAGTTGCGGTGAGTTCTACAGCTAGAATTTCACGTTTGGCAGCAAATGCCTCTCAAATGATAAATAAGAATATGATAACTGCCACGAGAGAGATTAGGGACCCAATAGAAGAGACTGTGTTTCACAGTGTGTAAGCATCTGGGTAGTCTGAGTATCGTCGAGGCATGCCAGCTAAACCAAGGAAGTGTTGGGGGAAGAAGGTGAGGTTTACTCCGATAAATATAATGCCAAAGTGGATTTTTGTTCAAGTACTGTGAAGGGTGTAGCCTGTGAACAGGGGGAATCAGTGAACGAAACCGCCAACGATGGCAAATACGGCTCCTATTGAAAGGACGTAGTGGAAGTGGGCTACTACATAGTATGTGTCATGAAGTACAATATCTAAAGAGGAATTGGCCAGAATAATCCCTGTTAGGCCGCCTACTGTGAAAAGGAAAATAAAGCCAAGGGCTCACAGAAGCGGGGTGTCTCATTTGATGGAACCTCCGTGCAGGGTTGCAAGTCAGCTAAAGACTTTAACGCCGGTAGGAATTGCAATGATTATGGTGGCAGAGGTAAAATAGGCTCGGGTGTCTACATCCATCCCGACTGTGAACATATGGTGAGCTCAAACAATAAATCCTAGAAGGCCAATTGCCATTATAGCCCATACCATGCCCATGTAGCCGAACGGTTCTTTTTTGCCAGAGTAATAGGCAACAATGTGAGAAATCATGCCGAATCCGGGGAGAATTAAAATGTAAACTTCAGGGTGACCAAAGAATCAGAACAAGTGCTGATAGAGAATTGGGTCTCCTCCTCCCGCGGGGTCAAAAAAGGTAGTGTTAAGATTACGATCTGTGAGTAGTATTGTAATACCAGCGGCAAGGACTGGGAGGGAAAGGAGAAGAAGGACAGCGGTAATCAGAACTGCTCACACGAATAGGGGGGTTTGATATTGAGAAGTAGCTGGAGGCTTTATGTTAATAATAGTAGTGATGAAGTTAATGGCCCCAAGAATTGAGGAAACCCCTGCTAGATGAAGGGAGAAGATGGTTAGATCAACAGATGCTCCTGCGTGAGCTAAATTGCCTGCTAGGGGCGGATACACTGTTCACCCGGTTCCGGCACCAGCCTCTACTCCAGAAGAAGCAAGGAGAAGCAGGAAAGAGGGGGGGAGAAGTCAAAAGCTTATATTATTTATGCGAGGGAAAGCTATATCAGGGGCACCGATCATAAGGGGGATGAGTCAGTTTCCAAAGCCCCCAATTATGATAGGCATTACCATAAAGAAAATTATTACAAATGCATGTGCTGTAACAATTACATTATAAATTTGGTCATCCCCAAGGAGGGCGCCTGGCTGGCTAAGCTCTGCTCGAATGAGCAAACTTAAAGCCGTGCCTACTATTCCGGCCCAAGCACCAAATACAAGATAGAGGGTGCCGATGTCTTTGTGATTAGTCGAAAAGAACCAACGGGTGATTGCCACAGGTAGGATGGCTGAGTCTTAAGCGGTGGATTGTAGCCCCATGAACAGAGGTTCAACTCCTCTTCTTACCAAGCCTTGAGGTGTTTACATATTAGACTGCAAATCTTAAGAAGCAGGTTAGCGCCTGCCTGGGCTTTCCCCCGCCTCTAGTTTTTTCAGGCGGGGGAAAGGTGGATGAATGCTCGCTGGTTTGAGCGCTTAGCTGTTAACTGAGAGTTTGTAGGATCGAGGCCTTCTCATCTAGAAAGGCTTTAGCTTAATTAAAGTATCTGTTTTGCATGCAGAAGATGTGGGGTAACAGCCCGCAAGTCTTGACAGGGGCTGGGAGATTTTCACTCCCGCTTAGGGCTTTGAAGGCCCTTGGTCTTGTGCTATCCTAAGTCCCTTAAAGAGATAGTCAGGCGACTGCGGCGGGGGTTAAAGGCAGTAGGAGGAGGGTGCCTATGATTGAAATGGCTAAGAGTTGGGTTAGCTGGGGGGAGTGGAGGCGTCAGGGGGAAGTTCCGGTTAAATTGTTGGGGGACATGGTGAGGGTTATTGCGTAGGAGAGCCGAAGGTAGAAGTACAGGCTGAGGAGGGCAGTTAGTGCAGCTAGTGTGGCTGTTGGGGCGAGATCTTGTTTGGCTAGTTCTTGAAGAATTAGTCATTTTGGCATGAAGCCGGTAAGTGGTGGAAGACCTGCTAGGGAGAGGAGAAGAAGGGGGGCAAGAGCTGTGACTGCGGGCGTTTTTGCTCAGGAGATAGCGAGGGAATTAATGTTGGTTGAGTTATTTAGTTTGAATGTAAGGAAAGCTGAAAATGTTATGATGAGATAGGTGAGAAGTGCTAGGAGGGTGAGAGAGGGGGCGTATTGTAGGACTAAGATTATTCAGCCGAGGTGGGCAATGGAAGAATAAGCAAGAATTTTTCGTAGTTGGGTTTGGTTTAGGCCTCCCCAACCCCCCACGAGGGTTGATATGAGGCCAAGTCCGATAAATAGGGCGGGGTTGGCGGGCTGAAGTTGTAATAGTAGGGCGAAAGGTGCCAGTTTTTGTCAGGTGGATAGAATGAGCCCGGTGGTCAGATCCAGGCCTTGAAGCACTTCGGGAAGTCAGGAGTGAACAGGGGCTAGACCAACTTTTAATGCGAGAGCAAGGGTGATAAGGGTGACGGGGAATGGGTGGGATAATTGTTGGATGTCTCATTGTCCGGTAAGTCAAGCATTGGTAATGCTAGCAAAGAGCAATATGGCGGCTGCGGTAGCTTGAGTAAGAAAGTACTTAGTAGTTGCTTCAACTGCTCGAGGGTGGTGTTGTTGTGCTATGAGAGGAATGATGGCTAGGGTGTTTATTTCAAGTCCCATTCAGGCGAGAAGTCAGTGTGAACTTGTAAATGTAATCATAGTGCCTAGGCCTAATCCGAATAATAAAGTAACCAAGATGTACGGGTTCATTAGTAGAGGAAGGACTTTAACCAACATGTTTGGGGTATGGGCCCAAAAGCTTGTTTAGCTGACTTTACTAGAAAGTGGTGTAGTGGAAGCACTGAGAGTTTTGATCTCTCCAGGAAGGGTTCGAACCCCCTTTTTCTAAGGAGCTGGGGGGACTCTAACCCTCATAGTTCACTCTATCAAAGTGGCCCTTTGCTTCAGGCACGGCTCCTCGGTTATAGATGAGGGGGAAGACCTGCTAATGCAATAGGAAGTGCCAAGTGTCAAATGACTAGGGCGAGGGTGAGTGGCAGGAAATTTTTTCAAATTAGATGCATAAGTTGGTCATACCGGAAGCGGGGATAAGAGGCTCGAACTCACAGGAAGATAACTGAAAGTAGGGCTGCTTTAGTTATTAAGTTGATGGTGGTTAATTCTGGAAATGTAGGAATGTGGGAGGCCCCCAAGAATAGGGTGGCGGAGAGTGTATTTATGAGCAGGATGTTGGCGTATTCTGCTAGAAAGAACAAGGCGAAGGGTCCTCCGGCATATTCTACGTTAAAGCCGGAAACCAGTTCTGACTCACCTTCTGTTAGATCAAAGGGGGCACGATTGGTTTCGGCTAGGGTGGAGATATACCATATTGCGGCTAGAGGCCAGGCTGGTAGAATGAGTCAAATGCTTTCTTGGGCAACATTAAATGTTTGTAGTGTAAATCCGCCTGTAAAGACAATAGCATTTAGAAGAATGAGTCCTAGGCTGACTTCATATGAGATGGTTTGGGCTACAGCCCGGAGGGCACCAATGAGAGCATATTTTGAATTGGAGGCTCAGCCTGAGCCCAGAATTGAATAGACTGCAAGACTTGATAAGGCTAAAATGAAGAGGACCCCGAGGTTTATATCAGTGACGGGATAAGGGAGAGGTATGGGGGCTCATAAGGTGAGGGCAAGTGTAAGAGCTAAAATAGGGGCTAATAGAAATAGGATGGGAGAGGAGGTTGAGGGGCGTACGGGCTCTTTAATGAAAAGTTTTAATCCATCGGCGATGGGTTGTAGGAGGCCGTAGGGTCCGACAACGTTTGGGCCTTTACGTAGTTGTATATAACCGAGCACTTTTCGTTCAAGGAGTGTTAGAAAGGCAACTGCTAGTAGAACAGGTACAATAAAGGCTAAAGGGTTAATAATGTGTGTAATGAGTGTTGAGATCATAGTTGAGGAGAGGATTTGAACCTCTGTAGAAAGGGCTTAGGTCTTTTGCAGTAACCGGGCTCTGCCACCTTAACATGTCCTTTTCTTAGACATGAGGGTATGCCCTTTTGCTTATTTTAGTTGTTTTCATTAGGTGGGGGTGAGGCGTACCTTGAGTATGGGCCCCTTCTTTTCGGTCCTTTCGTACTAGAAAAAAGCATGTCATAGATAGAAACTGACCTGGATTACTCCGGTCTGAACTCAGATCACGTAGGACTTTAATCGTTGAACAAACGAACCCTTAATAGCGGCTGCACCATTAGGATGTCCTGATCCAACATCGAGGTCGTAAACCCCCTTGTCGATATGGGCTCTAAAAGGGGATTGCGCTGTTATCCCTAGGGTAACTCGGTTCGTTGATCGGCGTTGCCGGATCTTGTTGGTCAGAAATTCTGTTTATTAGAGCGGGAGCTCTTAGTTGTAGGAAAGTGTACCCATTCCACGTGGGGGTTTTTTGTTTCCCCGCGGTCGCCCCAACCAAAGACATTGAGGTAGGGCCCATTTGGTTTAGTCCTTTATTTAGGGGTGATTAACATGATCTATCTTGGCGTCTAAAGCTCCATAGGGTCTTCTCGTCTTATGTTCTTATCCCCGCTTCTGCACGGGGGGATCAATTTCATTGACTTGAAAAAGGAGACAGTCAAGCCCTCGTTGTGCCATTCATACAGGTCTCCATTTAAAAGACAAGTGATTGCGCTACCTTCGCACGGTCAAAATACCGCGGCCGTTAAACTTATAGTCACAGGGCAGGCGGGACCTCTTATATTTTCAGTTTTGCAAGAGGCGATGTTTTTGGTAAACAGGCGAGGCTTCATGTGTTTGCCGAGTTCCTTCTTTTTCTTTTAGTCTTTCCTGAGAGGCACACCAGTGTGGGCTTAACGGTTAATTTATTGGGTGTTTTTCTGGTTGTCTGATTTGTCATCCAATGCCCTCTTTGTTTGGGGCCGTTAATATTCGGTGGGGGGTCCGTTCCGATTTACATGTGTGCGAGGAGAGAGTCGAATGTTCTCTTATTACTCATATTAGCATGGTCACTTCCATGTATGCATGGAGCGGCCTGATAGGACTAGGGGGTTGAGATTTAATTATCGGGATAAGAGGGGTAGGGGGTATGTCTTAGCTTTAACGCTTTCTGTAGGGTTGGCTGCTTTTAGGCCCACCAGAACATTTTACCTTTAAATATTATGATCTTTACCCAACTGCTAAAGTTGTGTCTTGTTTCAAAGGGGCTGTACCCCCTTTGACTAACTCTCACGGTTTCTTTGGGTATCAGGAAGGGTTGAGACGGAGGTGAAGAAAGAAGCCGGGAGGCTGAACTTCTATCCAGTTTTCAGGCAACCAGCTATAACTAAGTTCGGTAGGTCTGTCACCTCTACTCAAAGCTCTTCCCACTCTTTTGCCACAGAGACGGGTTTGCCCTATTAATAGGCTGTCTTGGAGTAGCTCACTTAGTTTCGGGAAATCAAACTAAAGCTCTCTTTGCTTGGGGGTTACTAGCTAAATCATGATGCAAAAGGTACGAGTTAAAATCTCTGCTTTTTTAGGCTTTACTGGGTTGTTTCATTTCTTTTTCAGCGTTCCCTTGCGGTACTTTCTCTATTGCGCCACAGTTCCTTTTCTGTCGCCCATACTAAGGGGGAAAAATGGTTTGTTTGATGTTAACATTAGTGTATTTGGGGTTATTAATAGTGGTTTGTTACTTTTGGTTGGAGGGGCTAGCTGTTGGGTGTCAGGATAACTCGATTTGCACGGGTGTCTTCTCGGTGTAAGGGAGATGCTTTTCTGTCTTAGCTATATCCTGGTTATTCCAAGCGCACCTTCCGGTACACTTACCATGTTACGACTTGCCTCCCCTTTGTGATTATAAGGTTTTAATTATATTGTCGGTGTGTATTCGGGGAGAGTGACGGGCGGTGTGTGCGCGCTTCAGGGCCGATTTCAGCGGGACGTTCTAATTCCTGCTTACTACTAAATCCTCCTTTGGATGTGTGTTTCAGCACATCGTTCGTATTCACTTATATTAGGGAATGTAGCCCATCTCTTCCCCTTCCATACGCTACACCTCGACCTGACGTTTTAGGCTGTGCCAATTTTGCTTACTATGAGACCTTCACAGGGTAAGCTGACGACGGCGGTATATAGGCGGGAGAAACAAGGAAGGGTGAGGTTAAACGGGGGTTATCGGTTCTAGGACAGGCTCCTCTAGGTGGATCTAAAGCACCGCCAAGTCCTTTGGGTTTCAAGCTGGTGCTCGTAGTTCCCAGGCGGATAGCAAGTGTAACATGCTATCGATGTTTAGGGCTAGGCATAGTGGGGTATCTAATCCCAGTTTGTGTCATAGCTTTCGTGGGTTCAGGGGATATAAAGCTACTTTCGTAAATTGAATTTCTTGTCCTCGGATGCGTATAACAGCTTTGAGGATATTCAGCTTTAGTTTTTAATTTATTTTAACCACTCTTTACGCCGGAGACTATCAGTTTGGGCCTCTCGTATAACCGCGGTGGCTGGCACGAGTTTTACCGGCCCTCTTAGCTTTGACTAAGTCAAGTTTTCACTTATAGCTTAATGTTTATCACTGCTGAGTTCCCTTGAGGGTGTGGCTAAGCAAGGTGTCATGGGCTTTGATAGGGTGTGCCTGATACCAGCTCCTTGTTCCCGGGCGGGGAACTGTGGGGCATTCTCACGGGGGTGCGGATACTTGCATGTGTAAGTTTGGCTAAAACTGATAGTAAAGTCAGGACCAAGCCTTTATGCTTGCGGAGCTTTCTAGGGCCCATCTTAACATCTTCAGTGTTACGCTTTAAGTAAACCACGCTAGC